CTTTGTTGAGTAATAACTTAATTTTTCAATAAAATACTTCTTGTAGAAATATAACTAGCCCGTCGTTTTTACTTATGAAAAAGAATTCCATATTAATTCATGAATTATGATACATATTCTATATATGAATATGGATATGGAAAAGGATAAAAAAGATATTTTTTTATTGGAATTGGGTTTCTTTCTCTTTTTTTTTTCATTCCTATTCTTCTTTCTATTTCTGAAAAAAAGGGGGGCTTACAAAATAAAGGATTTTTTCGTTCCCAATAGTTATGTATTTAATCGGTGGATAGGAGCATACTCTGGATTGGAATCGTGCCTTGGGGAGTACTGCCTAATAATTTCTACCAACTTTAAGCCCCAATTAGTATTCTTTGTTTATATATTATGTAAAAATGTCCTTTTGGATAATTTACAGAATTTCCATTTCCATTACAAATCCGTTACATATCTTGGTGTTTCTAACCATCCACTCGTTTTTGTTCAACCCCCCGTTATGATAATACATGTATCTTAATACATACAAATGATAGTGAAAACGCAATACGGTGGATCTTTTGAGCCCGCTTCAAGTCAGGATGACTAATTAACCAATCTTGGGGTAAACGGTTTCTTATGTTTATTTCCGCTTAACTCTTTAACTCTTATACATGGAAAATGAGACTCAATATTTTTACTGCGAATTTATATATTCTAAATTATCTAATTTATATATTATATATAATATAAGCTGTTTTCTTTCACTCATATAACTATTTGATTTAATTCTTCAATCCGAATAATGAATAAAAAAAATGAAGATATCTAACTTTACTCAATTCATTCCACCGCTTTCCTAGAAAGGAAGAATAGAGAAAAGTTTATGTCTATATATCAACGAATCGCACGTAGAGATATTGATAACACACATAAAGTTAATGGTATTTCATAACTAATCGATTGAGCAGCAGCTCGTAGACCACCTAAAAAGGAATATTTATTATTTGACCCGTATCCTGACATAAGAAGTCCAATGGGAGCAATACTTGAAATAGCAATCCATAAAAAAACACCAATATTGAGATCCGCTAAAACAAGGCGATAACCAAACGGAACTACTAAATAGCTTACTAAAATTGATATCACTGCTATGGATGGACCGATACTGAATAAACGAGTATCCCCTCTAGATGGAAAAAGATTTTCTTTGAAAAGAAGTTTTGTCCCATCTGCTAGAGCTTGAAGAACTCCCAAAGGACCGGCGTATTCAGGTCCAATACGTTGTTGTATTCCCGCGGATATTTCTCTTTCTAACCATACAATTACCAGTACGCCTATTGTGATTCCCAATACAAGAGTCAAAATAGGAATAAGTAACCATATAATTCCATAGACCCCTTTTAAAAATTCCAATCTAGAAAAAGAATCGATATCTTGTACTTCTGGTGTATCAATTATCATTTCAACGATCAACTTCTCCCATAATGATATCTATACTACCTAGTATTGTCATAATATCAGCCAATTTCATTCTTTTAACTAACTGAGGAAGAATTTGCAAATTGATAAAACCCGGCGGTCGAATTTTCCATCTCCAAGGAAAACCACTCCGATCCCCTATCAGAAAAACCCCCAACTCTCCTTTTGGAGCTTCGACTCTCACATAAAGTTCTTGTTTCGGCAATTCAAATGTAGGAGAAGGTTTTTTACTAATAAAGCGATATTCAAAATCATTCCATTCTGGATTCCTTTCTCTATCAAAGTATCGGGTTTCTAAATTCTCATATGGCCCCCCCGGAATTCCTTCGAGAGCCTGTTGAATAATTTTTATGGATTCCATCATTTCACCAATTCGGACTAGATAACGAGCCAACGAATCCCCTTCTTTTTGCCACTGTACTTCCCAATCAAATTCGTCATAACACTCATACTGATCAACTTTACGAAGATCCCATTGTATTCCGGACGCTCGCAGCATTGGTCCCGATAAACCCCAATTTATTACTTCCTCTCGACCAATAATGCCTACCCCCTCGACTCGTTCTAAAAAAATAGGATTGCGTGTAATAAGTTGTTGATATTCAGCAACCCTTATTAAAAAATAATCGCAGAAATCCAAACATTTATCTATCCAGCCATGAGGGAGATCGGCCGCTACCCCCCCGATCCGAAAATAATTATGCATCATTCTCATACCGGTGGCAGCTTCGAATAGATCATATACTAATTCTCTTTCTCTGAAAATATAGAAAAAGGGAGTCTGTGCACCAATATCCGCCATAAAAGGGCCGAGCCATAACAGATGAGAAGCTATACGACTCAACTCCAACATAATTATTCTGATATAGCTGGCTCTTTTAGGTACTTGAATATTTCCCAGCTGTTCCGGTCCATTTACCGTTATTGCTTCTGTGAACATAGTAGCTAAATAATCCCAACGTGTTACATAAGGTAAATATTGTATAATTGTTCGGTTTTCCGCAATTTTTTCCATCCCTCGGTGTAAATAACCCAATATTGGTTCACAGTCAATAACATCTTCACCATCTAGAGTAATGATAAGTCGAAGAACACCATGCATTGATGGGTGGTGGGGACCCATATTGACTACCATGAGGTCTTTTCTTGGAGCTGGTATATTCATAGGTTTTTCCTTAATTCATTCTTTCATGAATTGTTGAAAACGAAAAAAAGTTCATTCAAATTCAAGATCTAATAAATCAAATAATTCAAAATGCTTCTTCAAATTAACGAGTTTTTGATTCCCGAATATCCAACCGATTAATTAATTCTTTATAACCTATTCTATTTTTCTTTGACAAATAAGATAGCAGTCGTTGGCGTTTTCCCAGAATTTTACGTAGACCTCTCTGAGATAAATAGTCTTTTTTGTGTAATTGTAAATGTGAAGTAAGTCTTCGTATCCTATTGGTGAAACTAAATATTTGAAATTCAACAGAACCCCTGTTTTCTTCTTTTTCTTCTTGTGAAATAACTGAGATGAATGAATTTTTTACCATAAAATGAAACCCCCTTCTTTTTTTAAGATATTTTTATTGATAGATATCTTTATTGATCAGTAATAATAATGTCACTTGTTTTAGTTTGGTATAGACAAAAATCTTAATTTTGTTCTAATTTCGAATTTTATTAAATCAAATTAAATCAATCCGATTTTAATTTAAAAATTCGATTTGAAAAGGTATACAAAAGCATGGTTGTTTTCCGTACTCCAAAAAGATAAAACTTAGTCCTAAAATCAGAAGATTTTTTTGATTCATTTCGAGATCGAATTGATATGTCATTGAATTAGTATCGTGTATCAGAATGGAATGTAAGACAATGAATGTGTGCACCTCTTTGTCGTCATAGACCCGCTACGATATGGGAAAGATAGCAAAAATATACTAGTAATGAATTTTCAATCGCGGATACATATGTATCCTTACCATACCGAAACGACTGCCGTTATTGCTATCAAACCAATAACGATTCATACAAGCTAAATCTTCTAATCGATAATTGGGCCACAGAAATAACTTTAATTTAATAAGTTTCTTTTGATATCCTTTGCTTTTATCCAAAACCTGACTGTTTACCTTATTCCCATTCCCCAATGATGAATTTTTATGCATATCATTTCTATTCCTAGAATTGAAACAAATTAGAATTCTAAATTCTCTCCGAAGTCTAGGTGATAAAAGATTTTCAGGAACAAACAAATCATAATGATTTTTATCCCTATTTCCAGTCATCTTTTTATATTTGGTAATGACTTCATCATAATTCTTATCAACATGAGTTTTTTCTCGGTATTTTTGATTAATTTTGTGTTTACTTTGATGAACCAACGAAATACCAATGGTTTGAGACATAATAAATTGCCCGTCATTTTTTATAGATAGACGAATTGGTTCAATAATCAAAATTCCTCTTTTGATCAATTCTGTAAGAGTTAAATTTTTCTGAATCATCAGAATATCAAGACTCATTTCTCCCCTTTGAATAGAGGATATAGTTATTTCTCGTGGATTTATCAGTCTAAGCAGGAGACAATATACTTTGATGTTATTAAGTATTTTTTTATTTAAAATATCATCCCATCGCAATTGAAAAAGAAAATACCTTTTTAGTAAGAAATCAAACTCCGCTTTTGTATTGTTCTTGTATTGCTTTTTATTTTTATGTTTTTTCATGTCCGAGCCCGTATAATCTTCTTCAACATCTTTTTCTTGGTTTGAAAGAGCGGATTCAAAGTTTGCTTGGTCCGCGGCGGATTCTTTTTGCCCTTTATTTCGTTTTTTTAATTCAAGAGATTTTTTTTCACTGGAGGATATTGATATAAAAGGATCCTTTTTTTTATTTCCAGCGATGCTTTTGTTTTCAATATCAGTAGCGTTTTCATTTATATTAGAATCTAAAAGAAGTAATTTTATTGGTATAACCCACGGTTTTGTTTTATACAAATTATAAAATATCAAAAATTCTGGGAAGAACCAACGTTCAAGATTTGATATGGGACGATTTAGTATTTCTTCATTCATTCCCATCCAATCAAAAAAACGTTTTTGATTGGATAAGTTGATTTCTTGATCTTGATGAATTGTGAGATAAAAAAGATTTTTCTTTTTGATTTTATCAATTATTTGATAATTATTAAGCTTAGCCTTAGTAGATTTTTTATTACTGTTTGGGTCAGTATCAATATTGATCCAAGCCTCGATATCGATTTTCGTTCTAAGACAAAAATCGATAATTCTCCAATCAAAATATTTTCTATCCAGATTTTTCTCCATATCTCTAATATCATCTTGTACTAGATCCTTATTGATAGGGATAATAGGAATACCTTCCATCATATAAAAAGATTTTCGTTTATTTGTGTTGGAATTCGAAAAAACTTCTTGGTTATTTTTTACGTGTAATGGCGATTCATAAATTGAAGAGTACTTCGTATCTTCAGAATTAATAGATTTATATGCTAACCGATCATATCTATATTGTTTTTTAAAATTCTCTTTTTCGTTTAGTAATGAAGCCGTTTCAAAATTATTTTGTTTTTCGTAGTGAATAAATTTTGTTTTTTTAGAGGAGTTGCATAAATCCTTATTTTGATTCATACAGTGTTGATTGAATCGATTTCGCCATTTTTGTGGTACTAGTCTAGACCATCTAATCTGAGATATATCATATTGATAATGATTCCTTAACCAATTTGTCCATTGATTTATTCCAGAATTCTGACGATTCTTATGTCTTAATTGAGAATGAAAAAGTTCTTGTGTTCCAATAAAATAATCCTTTATTTCATTCTTAATAAAGGGGGCTGCTCCATTACATTGAAAGACAGATTTTAACTTATAAAAATAAAAATGAATAAATTGGGTTTGTGAGAGTTTGTAAAATACATAGGCTTGTGAAAAGTGGGATAAGTCACAAAAAGTATTTGAATTCTTATTACTAATATTAGTATTATAAAGTGCCTTTTTTATAGTCGAAATAAAGTGAATTAAACTTTGATTTGTTTTATCCATTTTTTCTTGATTTGTTTCATTATTGGTAATGTATTTATTAATAATTTTTTTTATTGATTCAAGAAATGGTTGTGTATTGATCCTAGGAATATTAATGATCCACAGAAAGATATCTATGTATATCCTTTCAATGAAAAATTTCATAAAATAATGTAATTTACGTATTAGTCGAGCATTTTTTCTTTTTAATATCTGCCAAATATTTTTTTGTGATTCCAACCCTTTATCATCATCACTTATTTTGTTAGAACGAATATTTCGATCCGGAATTCGAAATCCGCCCTTTTTTTTATTTGTAATTTTTTCTATTTGGTTTATGATTGTGCTTGTTCTATCAGTTAGATCCTGCATTTTTTTTTCTGTCAATGAATAATTTGTCCAATTCCGAGGTATAGTTTCAATGGATGATGGTATAGTTTCAATGGACAATTCATCAATCATCAGATTACTGGTTATAGAATCTTTTTTAGTTTTACTCAATTCATATACTTTTCTTTTTCTCAATCCAAATAATAGAATTGGATTTATTTGTGAGAGTTCTTTTTTTATTTCTTTTAAAAAAAGAATCCTTTTAATGACCCATTTTTTTGTTTCTTTTAAAACATTTACAAACAATTTTGTTTTTTCTTTTAAAATTCTTAGAATTAGAAAGCATTTCTTTTTCAATTTTCTAATTTTTCTTTTGAGTTCTTTAAAAATGGGTTCAAAAAATGAAAGTTGTTTTCTGGGAGAATCAAAAGGGAATTCAGCTTCCATTCCAAAAATTGTTAAAAAACAAAAATCATTTTTTGAATCTTTCTTTTTCATTGGATCATTATAAGGGGCTCGTGGGTTAGATGTGTGCCAAGGTTTCAGACGAAAAGGAAATAGGATCTTAATCTGAATACCGTCTGTTAACCAGTTTTTTGGAAATTCTTTTTCTGATAATTGAACGCCATTATAGGTGCATTTAACATACATTTCTCGATTCCAATCTTTAAAATCCTCGGACCATTCGGGAAATTGAAACAATAGCATACGGGCGATATTTTTAACTATTATCAATGAAGGCAATATAATATATTTTCTAAGAATCGATTGGGTTACTAACAAAAAACCTCTTAGTATTTGAGCAAGTAAAATACTATCCCAGGCTTCCGCTATTTCTATACGTACTTTCTCCTTTCTTTTGGCTTCCTCTTTTTTATCCTCTTCCTTTTTTTTATCGCTTTCTTCTGTGGTTTTCTCTTTATAATCCGAAATTTTGAGTTCTGTGTTTGTCCACATAAAATTTCTCAAAATTAGGTTTATACGTTCGGAAATATCAAAAGAAAAAATGGGGGATTTTTCTATTCGGTCCAAAAAGAGGGGGGAATGCGCATCTGCCTCAAAGAATTTCCAAGTAACTATTTTACGTCTTTGAGCACGCACAGAGCCTTTGATTATGTCTCGACGAAAATTCGATTGTTGTGAATAATGTATCAAAGCCACTTGGTCTGTTTGATCAGTATTATTAGTTTCTTGGGTATTACTATAAGTATCAGTATTCCGTTGGTTATCAGTAAAAATAACTATACGTTTTGCTTTTCTTGAGCGAATCTCATGATCCACTACCACACTTTCCTCGCTTTCTCCCTCCTGTTGTTCCAAATTGTTAATTAATTTGTATGACCATCGAGGGACTTTTTTTTGGATTTCTTTTAGTGCAATAGATTTTTTTTTTATTGTTTTCTCGTTGGTAAGAGTTGTATCTGCATCAAATAAAAATTTGAAATTTTTTATTCTATCTTCTGAATCAATTCTTATTTGTTCGTGTTCGGGAACTAAAAAAGGTCTTTTAAAATTGAAACTTGATTTTACAGCAAATTCATTGATTAAGTTCAATAAATAATCCATTTGCTTTGCGCATGTTTTTCTATCAAATGGATTTAGTTTCTGTTCAAATTCTAGGCGATTAATAATAAGAAGGATACTATGAATCTTATTTATCAAAAATTTTTCTATATAA